TGCAATTTTTTCCATCCCCCTGTGTAAATAACCTAATATTGGTTCACAGTCGATAACATCTTCACCATCTAGAGTAAGGATGAGTCGAAGAACACCATGCATTGATGGGTGGTGAGGACCCATATTGACTATCATGAGGTCCTTTCTTGTAGCTGGTGCAGTCATAGGTTTTTTCCCGATTCATTCTTCCATGAATTGCTGAAAATCAAAAGAGAGTCATCAAAATTAAAATAATTTTTCAAATTAACGGGTTTTTATCTCTCGAATATTCAACTGACCTATTAATTCTTTATAACGTACTCCATTTTTTTTTGATAAATAAGCTAGTAGGCGCTGGCGCTTTCCCAAAATTTTCCGCAGACCTCTCTGAGATAAATAGTCTTTTTTGTGCAATTCCAAATGGGAAGTAAGTTTTCGTATCTTATTAGTAAAACAGAATACTTGGAATTCAACAGACCCCGGGTTTTCTTCTTTTTCTTTTTGTGAAATAACTGAAATGAATGAATTTTTTACCATAAAAGAATCCCCCCTTTTTACAAATATGAATTTTACCGATCAGTAATAATAATGTGAGTTAGTTTAATTTGGTATACATAATCAACTCACTTTTTAAAATAAAAAGAATCAATCCAATTAAACTTGCATTCGGATAGGCATACAAAACAATAGTCTATTTTGCATTTTCAAAAGAAAATTGTTTAAATCTTAAAATTTAGAAGATTTTGTTGATTCGTTTTTAGAAATAATGGATACCCTATTACATTAAATTAGTATCATATATTAGACTAAAATGTAAGACAAGTTATATGTGCATTTGTTTGCTTTCATATATCAGATATGGTACAGACATAAAGTTTAATTAATTACCTTTCAATTGTGGGGTACATACGTATCCTTAACAGACTGAAACGACTTCCATTATTTGTATCAAACCAATAGCGATTCATACAAGATAAATCTTCTAATCGATAATTGGGCCAAAGAAAGAATTTTAATTTAATTAATTTTTGTCTATCAAGATCTTTATTTTCATTCAAAAATTGACTAGAACTTTTTAAATTATTCCCATTACAAAATATTCTATTTTTATCCATACCTTGACTATTCTTTGAATGGAAACAAATTAGAATTCTCAATTCTCTACGACGTCGAGACGCTAAAATATTTTCAGGGAAAAGCAAATAAAAATGCTTATTTCCAGTTAGATGGCTTCGAATGGATTTATCAAAATCCTCCTTATCGGCATATCTTTGCTCTCGGTATCGTTGATTAGTACGATGTCTACTCTTATGAACTAATGAAATATTTATAGTTTGATGCAGAATAAGCTGGCCCGCTTTTTTTACAGACAGACGAAAAGGTTCGATAATCAATCTCCCCCTTTTCATTAATTCTGTAAGAGTGAAATTCTTTTTAATCAGCATTATATCAAGATTCAGCTCTCTCCTTTGAATAGAGGATAGGGTTATTTTTTTTTGATTTCTCAGTCTAAGCAAGAGACAATATACTTTGATATTATTGATCATTCTTTGATTCAAAGCACCATCCCATCTCAATTGAAAAAGTAAATATCTTTTCAGGAATAAATCTAGTTCTGCTTCCGTATTGCTCTTGTATTGTTTTTTCTTTTGTAGTTTTTTCATGTCTGATTCCGAATAAGTTTCTGCAATCTCGTTTTCTTGGTTTTGTATATTTGAGCTAAGATCTCTTTGATTTTCTAATTCTTTTTCTTTTTTATTCTTGAATTCAAATTCAAAATATTTTTTTTCGTTCGACGGTATAAGTTCTTTTTGTTTTCTATTCATGTTTTGAGTTTCACTAAGACTTTCATTTATATTAAAATTCAAAAAAAGGAATTTGCTTGGTATAAGCCAGGGTTTTATTTTATATGCATTATAAAAGAGAAAAAATTCTGGGAAGAACCAAAGCTCTAGGTTCGATATAGGATGACTTAATATTTCCGCATTCATTCCCATCCAATCCCATTTTTTTTTTTGCTTAGATAAATTGCTTTCTTCATTTTGATGAACCATAAAATAAAAAAGATCTTTTTTATCAACTTTATCAATTATTTGATACTTAGGAGCCTCGGTCTTAGTATTTTGATTCCTGTTGGTATTGACCTTGACCCAAGCTTCAATATCTACGTTTTTTCTAAAACAAAAATGGAGAATTTTACAATCAAAATATTTTCGATCCGTATTTTTTTCCATATATATACCGGCACTTTTTCCTAGAAAATTATTGATAGGTATATAGGCTAATCTAGCAAAATTTTTTCTTTTTTGTGTATTGTAATTATAAGAATTCTTTGGAGTTTGATTTACTTGCAATGGTGATCTATAAACAGATAGGTCCTCATAATTAATAGATCTATAAGATAAAAGATTATATCTATAGTATTTTTGAAAATTCTCTTTCTGATTTGGTAACAAATATATTTCGTAATCACTTTGTTTTTTATAATAACTTAATTGTTCTTTTTCATATGAAACTTCTTTGTTTAAATTTTTATCTTGAATTGTACGACATTTTTTGGTGCTATTTCGCCACTTTTGTGCTATTAATTTAGACCATCTAATCTGGGATAAATTATATTGATAATAACCTCTTAACCAGCTTTTCCATTGATTTTTTTTCAAGTTCGGAAGTTTCTTATTTTTGAATTTAGAATCAATTATTCCTTGTCTGCCAAAATCATTTTTGATTGAAGTTTTAAGAAAAAAAGGTGTTCCGTGATATTCAAGAATAGATCTTAACTTAAACAAGTTAAGAACTTGAACTTGTGATAATTTGTAAAATACATATGCTTGTGAGAAGGAAGATAATTCATCAAAATTCTGTGAATTATTATTACTAATATTATAAATATTATAAAAAGTCTTTTGTATAGTTGAAATAAAGTCAATCGTATTTTGATTGGTTTTATTACTTTTTTCGTTATTTTTTTTAGTATTAGAAATAGGTTTCTCAATCCAATTTTTTGTTGATTCAAGAAAAAGTTTTGTATTTATTCTGGGAATATTAATGATAGATAGAAGGATATCTATGTATATCTTTTCAATGAAAAATGGGATAAAAAAATAAAATTTACGGATTAATCGAGTACTACGTCTTTTTAATATTTGCCAAAGCGTTTTTGTTAATTGAAATCTTTTAGCATTACAACTATTAGTATTAGAACTAACATTTCTTCCTGGAGTCACTTTTTTTTTTTCTTTTGTAATTCTTTCTATTTTTTTTCTAATTGTACTTGTTCTATCAATTAGACCATTCATTTTTTTTTCTGTTAGTAAAAAATTTGTCCAACTTCTAGATCTAATTTGATTCATAGATTCATTAATTATTTGATTACCCGTTATAGAATCGTTTGCTTTTTTAGTTTCGCTTGATTTATCTACTTCTTTCAATCTACTAAATATAAATATATTTATTTTTGAGATTTCTTTTATTATTAGTTTTAAAAATAGAATATTTTTGCTAAACCTTTCCTTTGTTTTTTTTAAGATAGTTAGAAAGAATTTTGTTCGTGCTTTTAAAACTTGTAAAATTAAAAAGGATTTTTTTTTTAAATTTCCAAGTGTTTTTTCGAGTTTCTTTAAAACAGGTTCAAAAAAGGAAGGCCTTTTTCGGGGAGAACCAAAAGGGATTTCAGTTTCCATTCCCCAAACTGTTAAAAAACAAAAAGCATCTTTTTTACCTTTTTTTTTCATTTGATCTAGATAAGAATACCTTAGTTTAGATCCGTGCCAAGGTTTTAGACAGAAAGGAAATAGGATTTTTATCTGAATGCCGTCTACTAACCAATTTTTTGGAAATTCTCGTTCTGATAATTGAACACCATTATAAGTACATTTAATATGTATTTCTCTCTTCCATTCCTTTAAATCTTCAGACCATTCAGGAAATTGCAATAGTAGCATACGGACAATATTTTTAGCTATTATTAATGAAGGTAATAGAATAAATTTTCTAACAGTTGATTGAGTTATTAACATTAAACCCCTTATTACTTGCGCAAATGGAATCGTATCCCAAGCTTCTGCTATTTCTATTCGTGCTTTCTCCTTTCTTTTGTTTTCTTCTTTTTTGTCCTTCTCTTTTTTTTTTTCTGCTCCCTCTCTCATCCAGTTTCGAAAAATGAGTTTCATTAGTCCTGAGGTATCAAAAGAAAAAAAACTCAATTTGTCTATTCTGTTTAAAAAGAGAAGAGAATGCACATTTTCTTGAAAGAGTTCCCAAATAACTGTTTTACGTCTTTGTGCTCGGATAGAGCCTTTGATTATGTCTCTCCGAAAATCCGATTGTTGTGAATAACGTATTAAAGCCACTTCGTCTGTTTGATCGGGGTTGTTAGTATCTTTATTAGTAGTATCACTATTTTGCTCGTTATCACTAAAAATGACTACACGTTTGAATTTTCTTGAACGAATCTCATGATCAATGGGTACTTCTTCTTCACCTTCTCCTTCCTGTTGTTCTAATTCATTGGTTAATTTATACGACCATCGAGGTACCTTTTTACTAATTTCTTTTATTCTAATAATATTTTTCTTTCTTTTTTTATTATTAGTATCGGTTATAATTGTATTGAATAAAAATTAAATAAATTTTTTGATTTTTCCACGATGCGGCCCGTTCAAGAAAGGATCATATATTTGGCGCAAATATTCTTTTTTATTTCCCTCATTACACAATCTAATTTTTTTTTCTAGTATATCAACAAAAAAAGATTCTTTGTCTATAGTTTCAATTCTATTTACCAACTCATTGGTTAGATTATTCTTTTTTTGTTGATTAGTATAAACCCAATGATTGTATAATTCATCTTTTTTTATTATTAATAAGGGTCCCTTTCTTTGTATCATTTCCAAAAAAGTGGATAAACTTGGTGGAAATGAAAAAGATATTTTTTTTTTTTCATAACTTTGACATGTAGAAAAAAAATATTGTGACATTTCATTTCTTATAGCATTTTCAAATTTATTATTTTTTATATA